ACGTTCAATTACTTCAATTATTTATGGCGAATTTCCATATCTTTTTTGAATGTAATGAACCTATCCTCTCTTCTCTGTTCATATTCAAAAAAAAAAGTATCACTAATAAAAAAAAAAAGACCAGAATATTCAGAGGACTCTTCTGACCAAACAAAAACTAAAAAATAAGTAATTGTCAGCAAAGTTGTTTTTTTTTTCTTCACTTCAAATCCAAAAATTTGTCTTACTTTATATGTAGGTCATCGACTCAGCGTTTGACATTTATTTACTATCAATATTAATAAAAAAAAGGATGAACATTTTTCCAATAAAGGATTCAAATCATTTTATCGACATGAGTGTTCTATATCGATAAATTCCGAATCCGAACTATTCTTTTTTTTTACCCATTTCGGTATTAACATAGTGGTAGAAAGAATACCATGCTGTGCCTAGACTTCAAACGGTTTAGCTTTAACCATGTTAACGGTCCCCCATTATTGGTTGATAGAGAATCAAAGTTTATTTACCAACAAATCGCGAAATGCTATGGTTCTTACATATGATTTCTTTATTTATTCAGAAGTAATTCGCGAAATCATGTACCTTTCGTCCCTAGTTATAAAGAAAAAAAAGAGGTACAGCTGGTTGAATCCAACCTATTCTTGAAATAAACAACCCGCACACACTCCCTTTCCAAAAAAGATCAATACACCAATCACTACGCTGAGATTTATTAGATTTGTTGCTAAAATATCGGTATTAAACCCGAAACTCCCGGCGGATGGCCAGTGACCCAAGAAAACGAAAGAATCGGTTACATTTTTCATATGAGCTCCTCTTATAGATAAACTAAAAAAATCGTTGTATTCCTTCACCTCTTTGCTACTTATAATATGGAAAATCGATTCAAAAATCGATTCAATTTCGAAATGAATTGTCTTTTTTCAATTGAGATTCCCAATAAGCAATAAATAAGTATTATTCTTATTGCTTATTGGAATAGAATTAGGTACTAGGTTTCATGTGAATTGCGAAATACCTGTTTTGTTGCTTCTCCTTTGGACTAAAAAGGGGAAGGAAGAAAGAGAGTGGGTAACACTAATTCCTCATCCTCAAATCAGTCCTTCCCGTAGGTTAGTTTCTCAACGAATAAGTAATTGTGTAGGAACGATATTTTGATATAATGTGAAAGAGCAACCTGCAAGTCCAATACCCGAAAATCAATATGTATTTCCCCTATTTCTTTTTCTTTTATCGGATTAAACAAAAGGATTCGCAAATAAAAGCGCCAATGCTACAACCAATCCATAAATTGTTAAAGCTTCCATAAAAGCCAAACTAAGCAATAAAGTACCTCGTATTTTTCCCTCTGCCTGGGGCTGTCTCGCAATACCCTCTAGAGCTTGGCCCGCAGCAGTACCTTGACCAATTCCAGGCCCAATAGAAGCAAGTCCTACAGCCAATCCAGCAGCAATAACGGAAGCGGCAGAAATCAGTGGATTCATGATGAGTTCCTCCCCCCAAAAAAATAAAGAAATGGTTAATGATACAATCAACCAATGAATTATGATTTTATTATTCTATTGCTAATATTCATCTAGTCAAAAAAACTAAAAACTCCAAATTGAAATAGAAATAAGAATATTATTGAATCATTAGATCATTAGAAAGACTTCATCTTTTTTAGTTCCTATTTGTAGAGTCTTTCCGAATCAATACAACTTGAGTTTTTTCATTTCCTTTTCTAATCATTCTTCGATCTTTTTCTTTATTTTCTCTGTTTATTCATTCAATTCACAGTCATAAACGAAACGGAAGGGCTTCGACTGGCATACCATACCTATCTTAATTTAGGCAAGTAGGGCAAATTAAATAGAAATATTAGTTAATATATAACTTGTCAATATCTAATATCAAATATACATATCTTTCTTCCATAACGTAAACCGCCCATTCTATCTTAAATTCAATCGGATTTTCGAATCATTCTTCGAAACATATAATCTACAAGAGTTTACTTATAGCCATTGGATTCCACATACCTGGCGCGACCCCTCTCTACTAACCAACTCCCCCTTAGTTGAAACTTCTCGAAGATCGTTTTTCTATTATCGTAGACTATATTTGTATATTTGGAAAATAGAAAGAGATTATCCTGATAGAATAAAGTATCTTGAGCCACACATATATTGCCTTGATCTAAGCTAAAAAAAGGACTCTTCCTAAGACTAATCAATGATGGCCCTCCATGGATTCGCCTATATAAGTTGCGGCTAAAGTTGCAAAAATAAGAGCCTGAATACCACTTGTAAATAATCCGAGGAACATGACAGGTATAGGAACCACTAAAGGTACTAAAGAAACAAGAACAAGAACTACTAATTCATCCGCTAATATATTTCCGAAAAGTCGAAAACTAAGTGATAGAGGTTTTGTGAAATCTTCTAAGATGTTAATGGGTAAAAGAATTGGAGTTGGTTGAATGTATTTACTAAAATAACCTAATCCTTTTTTTGTAAGACCCGCATAGAAATAGGCTACTGACGTTAGTAAAGCTAAAGCAACAGTAGTATTTATATCATTCGTGGGTGCGGCTAACTCCCCGTGAGGTAACTTTATGATTTTCCAAGGTAAAAGAGCCCCTGACCAATTGGAAACAAAAATAAATAGAAACATAGTCCCAATAAAGGGAACCCAAGGGCGATATTCTTCTCCAATTTGAGTTTTACTCACGTCTCGAACGAATTCAAGGACGTATTCAAAGAAATTCTGACCGCCAGTCGGAATGGTTTGTGGATTCCGAACAGCTATAGCAGCTGAACCTAATAAGATAGCAATTACAACCCAAGAAGTAATAAGTACCTGGCCGTGGATTTGGAACCCCCCTATTTGCCAATAGAAATGTTGGCCTACTTCCACACCGGATATATCGTATAACCCCTTTAGTGTGTTGATTGAGTATGATAGAACATTCATATTGTCCTCTGACTGAAATATCACTTAAAAAGAAATTATTTTGATTCAACCATCTCTTATCTATTTATCGACTTGTCTACTTGAATTTTCTATTTAGGATACCGATTAATCACATAATATCCCCAGTCATTTTTATATATTTTTTGAGATTCAGGAATAGTAACCGATTCTATTATCGAGTTTACGAAGTCTTTTTTTTTTTTTTTTTATTATGAATCAAGGATTTCTTAGATAAGCGGCCCTCACAAATTGCAAATACTAGTTTGGTAAGAATTAATCGGATTGAAGCTATAGAATCATCGTTCGCCGGAATCGAAAAATCCGCGAGATCCGGATCACAATTTGTATCGATTAAACAAATCGTTGGAATTCCCACAGTAATACATTCTCGAAGGGCCTTATATTCTTTTTGTTGATCAATGATGATTACAATATCAGGTAACCCTGTCATATATTTAATCCCACCCAGATATGTTTGCAAGTGAGATAATTGTCTCTTCAACATGGCTTCATCTCTCTTCGGAAGACGGGCGAGTCTCCCCGTCTGTTGTTCTATTCTCAAGTCCCTGAATTTTTTAAGTCTCTCTTCTGTAGTGGACCAATTCGTTAACATACCTCTAAGCCACTTTTTATTAACATAATGGCATCGAGCCCTTATTGCAGCCCGTGCTACTGAATCAGCTGCTTTCTTTTTTGTCCCAACAATTAAAAATTGTTTGCCTCTACTTGCAGCATCAAAAACTAAATCACAGGCCTCTAATAAAAAACGAGCAGTTCTAGTAAGATTTATAATATGAATGCCCTTCCATTTTGCATAGATATAAGGTGCCATTCTAGGATTCCATTTCCGAGTACCGTGACCAAAATGAACTCTCGCCTCCATCATCTCTTCCAAATTGATGTTCCAATATCTTCTTGTCATTTCTTCCCACACTTTCTCTTTTTTTATTTAATAAAGAGATGAGGTATCCGGAAATAAGTAATTGTTCCAACGGAACCTTCTTTTCTAAAGCGGATTGGCCATTGATACACAACCCAAACCACTAATTTCTTTCTATTTGTTATTATTTGAATTTCTTTATTTTATTACTTAATTTAATAACCGTAAATAACAAATACAGAGAAGATAAAAAGGATGAATCTCTTGTATTAAATCCCAGAAATCATTGTTGTTTTGATCTATCGTGGAAATTCTTTGAAAGACAAGAATCAAATAATTCTCTATGGTAAAACAAAATATCTCTCATTTCTCCCTCGAATAGATTCTTTTTTTTTGTTTTCAAGGGAATGTTCTTTTGTTGATTTGAACGGTGTACGAATCCTTTGAATCCGGTACCAACAGGTATCATCCCCCCCAGAACAACGTTTTCTTTTAGTCCTTTCAACCAATCGATCCGGCCCTGGAGAGCTGCTTTTGCTAAAACTCGAGCAGTTTCTTGAAAAGTCGCTTCGCATATAAAACTTTGAGTATTTAGAGATGCTCTCGTTATTCCCAATAAGATAGCTCGATAACAGATTGCTTCTTCCAAAGCGCGCCCCGTTCGTTCCGCCCGCAACAACCCAATTTGTTCTCCGGGCAAAAAAACATTAGACATTCCATCTTCTGAAACCAAGACTTTTGATGTTATTTGACGTACAATAATTTCTATATGCCTATTATGGATCTGTACCCCCTGGGATCGATAAACCCTTTGGATCTTATTAACCAAAGAAATACGACTTTGCGCTATAGTTAGCTCAGCTCCAATCAAGAATCCCCAATAAATCCCTAGAATTCTTGTTATATGTTTGTTCCAACCATCAATCCTCTTTTCTAGATTCCTGGATATTGAATCCATCGACCGAACTTCTAAGACTTGTTCCACTTTTGGAAGACCTTGTGTTATATCACCAGACCTCGATTTTTCATATATAAATGTAACTAATGTATCCCCTTCATAAATGATTTCCCCATAATGACCATGAACTTTTGTTCCTGGGGTGGCCAAATAAGGCTTAGCCGATCTTATTACTACAGAGTCAAATTGAACAATTATAACTTGACCCGATTTTAAGTGCGGTTGATGTTTGGCTATACATACATTTTCGCAAAGAAATTGTCCAAGACAAATTTTTGTGGATGTCTCTTCACAAAAATTGTAATGAAGAAAATACCAATTCAATTTGAATGGATTCAAGATGTTACTGCATGGATCGGGATTATAAATTCTCCCATTTTCATCCATAAAATAATATTTAAATTTAAGTACTTGAAAGGTTTGTTTGAAATTGTCAAGCTTTAAATAATTAGTTACCAAGATCTGATTATGAGTTATTAAATAGTAAAATGAAAAAAAATTCGCAATTTGAAGGGCTGTTCCTAAAGGACCCAATGAATTCCTAATTGGAATTAGGTGATCTTTTTTAATTGATTCTTTGTGATATTTTACACCGTTGAGTGTGAATGGACCTATTCGAAAACAATTGGATGATGACAAAATTAGAAAAGATTGACATTCCTTATTTTTACCCAATAACGTACGAACAGTTCCTTGATTTTGGTTAAATGATTGTTGAAGTTTTGTCTTTGAAAAAATGGAATAAAATGGATTCATATTGGTATGATATGATCCATCATCATTAAAAAAAAAGGGATCATTCCTTTTCCCCATATACGAAATAGCGAATTTTGCTAAATTGATCCTTATAAAATCTCGAATCATACCATTTGTTCTTACTTCAACAAAGGAAGCTCGGGCCTCTTCGAGAGAAGAACTTTTGTTGTCTTGGTTCCAATTCAATACTAAATAAGTACGAACTAATTGAATACTTGTGTCAGAAGTTTTCCGAGCGGCTTTGCCATTTCCATAAAAGATATAATTGACAACTCGAAGTTGCACATTATCCCTTTCCTGAAACAGATCCTGAGGGAAAAGTGTTGCTAAATTTAGACCATCCGTGATTTCATATGTGACTACGGGTACGGCCAAAACAAAAAACTTTTTTTTCTTGGTAGGGGTGATCCGTTGGACATAGATCCCATTTTTAAAATTTTTTGATTTCTTGGAATTTGTCTTTCCTCGTGGTATCAAAATGCTACTGTGTCGGGATATCTTATCTGTCTTCCCAGGAAATTTGATATCTCCAGAAAAAATTCGAAGTTCAATCTTTTTTTTTTTCCTCTTCACTCGGACCACTCCGCCTACTCGGCTTCTTATATTTAAAGTGATTTGCGTATCTACTCCAATGATACTGTTGTTCCGTACCATTATGGGAGAAGATCTGGGTAAGATATGCACTTCCTCCTCGGGAATTAAAAAAAAGGGATCTACCAAATCATCCTCTTTTTTAACGATTGAATCCATCTCTATAGTCCCATATTTAATAATTCCCGAACTCTTTCTTCGGTATCGCGGATCATCGAAATAAGCAAAAATACTACTTCTATGGAAAATACCATTTATGGGTATTTCAATCGAAATGTGGGAAAGGGGCATTAATTCTTTGTCTCGTTCTTGACTCAATTGAAATGGAATAATGAATCTATTTCTTCGCCTCTTTGCCAATAAATCCAAATTTTTGGCAGGATATATGAGATTACAATGACCCATTCGATTAAGTTCTGAATAATCCGGAATCCTATCCTTTTTTTTACTAGAAGGATCCGAAAATTTCTCTTTTACTTGATCATTAGTCACTGAGGAGTTAGAAATATATCTTTGTTCGAAAGAAAGAGAATGAACGTTCGTTTGATCTTGATCCTTGTGGAGCGAAAAGGTAACTACACTGGATCTGTACGGCCTTCCTGATAATATCCATAAACGACTTGTTTTTGGTAAGAGATGAACATTACTATATGTAAATTCGGGTGCATGGTACACATCGGTACTCCAGTGCATTTCCCCTTCCGAGTCAGAATCAATATGTTTTCGAACCCTTTCCTTCAAATTCAAGGTGGATGCCCCCGCACGAATTTCAGCAATCACTTGTTCGGATTCAACATATTGATTGTTTTGAACTAAAAGACAACTTTTTGGTGGAATATTCACATTATGTAGAATATCTTCACTCTCAATAGTGACATACAAGTCTATATAACATATAAAGGCGGGGTGTCCATAACGTGTACGTGTGGGATGAACCAAATCCTCATTGAATTTGATTTTTCCATTAGAAGGGGCTCGTACATGTTCTGCAATACCCCCTGAGAATACTCCGCCAGTATGAAAAGTTCTTAAAGTTAGTTGAGTACCAGGTTCCCCAATGGATTGACCTGCAATAATACCTACGGCTTCTCCCAATTCGACTAGGTTGCCGTGAGTAGGACTCCGTCCATAACATAATCGACAGATCCAAGACGTGCTCCTACAAGTAAAAGGAGTTCGAATGGATATTGGTTGGGTTCGAAAGGTTATGAATCGATTGACAAGTCCAACCCCGATATCTTGATTTCGGGTGGCCACGCACCGTGAACCCATATATATATCGTCTGCTAATACACGACCAATTAATGTTTGGATAAAAATTTTTCCTGTCATCATATCGTTTCGAGGGCTTACAGAA